GATACTTTTATATTTACTCAAGCAATAAGAGGTTCAATGTTAGTAACCCAATCTTTTCTTAGAAAATATGTTATATTACCCTTATTGATAATAGTGAAAAATATTGGTCGTATTTTATTGTTGCAATTCCCTGAGTGGTACGAAGATTTTAAGGACTGGAATAGAGAAATGCATGTGAAATGTACCTATAATGGTGTTCAATTATCAGAAACAGAATTTCCCCAAAATTGGTTAACAGACGGTATTCAGATAAAGATTCTATTTCCCTTTTGTCTGAAACCTTGGCGAGGATCTAAGGTACGATCTCCTCATAGAGATCAGCAAATGAAAAAAAAAGAAAATTTTTGTTTTTTAACAATCTGGGGAAGAGAAGCAGAACTACCCTTTGGGGCTGCCCGAAAACGACCTTCTTTTTTTGAACCCATTTTTAAAGAACTCGAAAAAAAAATGAGAAAAGTTAGAAAGCAATTTTTAAAAGTTAGAAAGATTTTCAAAGAAAGGTTTCTACAAGTTTCAAAAGAAAAAACAAAACGCATCGCAAAAATAGTTCTACTTAGAAACCTAATAATGAAAAAACTTGCAAAAATAAACTCCATTTTTGTTTTCTTATTTCTATTTTGGGAGGGAAAGATATATGAACCGAATGAAAACGGAAAAGATTCCAAAACAAATAATCAAATTATCCGCGAATCCACTGTTCAAATCCAATCTATGAATTGGGTAAATGCAAATTATTCACTTATAGAAATAGAAACAAAAAGGAAAGATCTTATGAATAAGACAATCACAATTAAGACCCAAATAGAAAGAATTGCAAAAGACAAGAAAAAAATAGTTCAAACTTGTGATGATAAAAGATCGGAATCACAAAAATATATTTGGCGAATATTCAAAAGAAATAATATCCGACTAATACGTAAATCCTATTCTTTTATGAAATCCTTCATTGAAAAAATATACAGAAATATATTACTATGTACTATTAAGATTCCCAGGGTCAATGCAAAATTTTTATTGGAATCAAAAAAAAAAATGAGCAAGAAATTAATTTACAACGATGAAATAAATCAAAGCAGAATTGAGAAAACAAATCCAAATAAAATGAACTTTATTTTGGCTATAAAAAAGTTGTTCTCTAATACCAATATTAGTAATAATAATTCTACTATTTATTGTGACTTATCCTCTTTGTCTCAAGCATATGTATTTTACAAATTATCACAAAACCGATTACTTAACAACTATCACTTGAAATCTGTACTTCAATATCACAGCACCCGCCCCTTTCTTAGGGATAGAATCAAAGATTATTGTACGACACGAGGAATATTTGATTCCAAATCAAGGCCTAATAAGAAAATTTATAAGTCTGGAATGAATAATTGGTTAAGGGGACATTCTCAATACAATTTCTCTCAGACCAAGTGGTCTCACTTAGTACCGAAGAAGTGGCGAAATAGAGTCAACCAACGTCGTACGATTCAAACGAAAAACTCAACAAAATGGAATTTACATAAAAAAGAAAAAGACCAATTATTTCATTACATGAAAAAAAATTCCTATGCAATGGATTCATTGATGAGTCAAAAAGCAAAATGGAAAAAATATTACAGATATGATCTTTTATCATATAAATATATAAATTATGGGGATAGAAAAGACTCATATTTTTATGGATCAACATTACAAGTAGAGGACAAAAGGATTCCATATAATTTGAATATACTGAAACCCAAATCATTTTACGGATTGATAAGTATAGCTATTAATGATTATCTAGAAAAGAAATCTATTATTGATACGGACAAAAATTGGGATAGAAAATTTTTGGATTGTAGAGTTCTCCATTTTTTTCTTAGAAAAAATATCGATATTGAGACCCGGGCCAATACGCATATCGACAACAAGATTCATCAAAATGTCAAAACTACAAATTCAAAAAAATGGGAAAAAAGATCTGTTTTCAATTGGATGGGAATGAATCAAGAAAGGACATATCATACCATGTCCAATTGGAATATTTTAAATTCCAATCTAGAACCTTGGTTTTTCCCAGAATTTATGCTACTTTTTGATGCGTATAAGATTCAACCTAAAAAATGGATCGTACCAATCAAATTACTTCTTTTTCATTTGGATGGGAATGAAAATATCGGTCAAAGTGAAGAGATCGGCGTAAAAAAAAAAAAAAACGAGCTTTATTTGTTCCTGACAAAATATTTTCTTTTTCAATTAAGATGGGGAGATTCCTTGAGTCAAATAATTTTGGATAATATCAAGGTATATTGTCTTCTACTTAGACTGGAAGATACAAGGGAAATTACTATATCCTCAATTCAAAGAGCAGAAATGGATCTAGATATAATGACGATTCCAAAAAATTTCACTTTAGTAGAATTACTAAAAAGGAGACTCTTTTTTATCGAACCAATGCGTATATCTATGAAAAGGGATGGAAAATATATTATATATCAAACCATAGGTATTTCATTGGCTGATAAGAATAAGCACCAAACTCATAGAAAATACAGAAAAAAAAATGAATATGTCGATAAGAAGAATTTAGATCGATTCATTTTACGACACAGCAATATGCTTGCGAATAGAAAAAAAAATCATTATGATTTCCTTGTTCCCGAAAATATTCTATCTCAAAGACGTCGTAGAGAATTGAGAATTCTATTTTTTTTCAATTTCCGAAATTGGCATATTGGTGTTGGGGAGAAAAATCCAATATTTTACAACCAAAAGAACATAAAAAACTGTGGGCAATTTTGGGATGAGGAAACACACCTTAATACAAATGCAAATCAATTTATGAAATTCCAATTGTTTTTTTGGCCCAACTATCGGTTAGAGGATTTAGCTTGTATGAACCGTTATTGGTTTGATACCAATAACGGCAGTCATTTTAGTATGTCAAGAATACATATGTATCCACGATTCATAATTAGTTAAATTCAATTAGAAATTCAATTAGTTAATACTGTATTTCCTATATATAACATGGCATATTAGAATTTGGAATTTGGGTTTGGTAGATAAAAAAAGCCGAAAGATATATGCCTATGCTATGTTACATTCTAGTTCTGCTACATGAAACCGATTTCATTACGTATTAATTTTGTGAATACATAAACTATCATTCCTTTCTATCCAACTCAAATTTGCAATTTTGATTTGGATAAAATAAATACAAGAAATGTATATCAAGAAATAAAAATTATTTGTGTACTGTACTAGATTTAAATAACTGGTATAATAATTATTATTATTTTTCCTGATCGGTAAAATCCACGGAAAAGAAAAAAATAGAAAAATTTGTTTTTTATGGTCAAAAATGCACTCATCTCGGCTATTTCACAAGAAAAAGAAAAAAATTGTGGATCTGTTGAATTTCAAGTATTCAGTTTCACCGATAAGATACGGAGACTTACTGCACATTTGGAATTACATAAAAGAGATTTTTTATCGCAAAGGGGTCTACGAAAAATTCTGGGAAAACGTCAACGACTGCTGGATTATTTGTCAAAGAAAAATAGAGTACGTTATAAGAAATTAATTGGTCAGTTAGGTATTCGAGAGTCAAAAACTCGTTAATTTAAAGATTGGTTTGAATTTTTTTTCTTTAGTTATTCTTTAGTTAATAGTAATTATTATATTAGTATTAGATTTTTAGATTTTGAAGAATCTCATTTTGAAAAATTCATGGAATAATGAATTAAGGAAGAAAAGATATGACTGTACCGGCTACAAGAAAAGATCTTATGGTAGTTAATATGGGTCCTCACCACCCATCAATGCACGGTGTTCTTCGACTGATCGTTACTCTTGACGGTGAAGATGTTATTGACTGTGAACCTATATTGGGTTATTTACACAGAGGAATGGAAAAAATAGCGGAAAATCGAACAATTATACAATATTTGCCTTATGTAACACGGTGGGATTATTTAGCCACTATGTTCACAGAAGCAATAACAGTAAATGCACCAGAACGATTGGAAAGTGTTCAAGTACCTAAAAGAGCCAGTCACATTAGAGTCATTATGCTGGAACTGAGTCGTATAGCTTCTCATCTGTTATGGCTTGGGCCCTTTATGGCGGATATTGGAGCACAGACTCCCTTTTTCTATATTTTCAGAGAAAGGGAATTGTTATATGATCTATTCGAAGCCGCCACAGGTATGCGAATGATGCATAATTATTTCCGTATCGGGGGAGTCGCTGCTGATCTACCTTATGGTTGGATAGATAAATGTTTTGATTTCTGCGATTATTCTTTAACAGAAATTTTTGAATATCAAAAACTTATTACGCGGAATCCTATTTTTTTGGAACGAGTTGAAAGCGTAGGGATTATTGGTGGAGAGGAAGCAATAAATTGGGGTTTATCGGGACCGATGTTACGCGCTTCTGGAATACAATGGGATCTTCGTAAAGGTGATCGTTATGAGTGTTACAATAAATTCGATTGGGAAGTTCAATGGCAAAAAGAGGGAGATTCCCTAGCTCGTTATTTAGTACGAATCGGTGAAATGAAAGAATCCATAAAAATTATTCAACAGGCTCTAGAAGGGATTCCTGGGGGGCCCTATGAAAATTTAGAAGTTCGACGCTTTGATAGAGCAAAAAATTCTGAATGGAATAATTTTGAATATAGATTTATTACTAAAAAACTTTCACCCAATTTTGAATTGTCGAAACAAGAACTTTATGCGAGAGTAGAAGCCCCAAAAGGAGAATTAGGAATTTATTTGATAGGAGATAGTAGTGTTTTCCCCTGGAGATGGAAAATTCGTCCGCCCGGTTTCATCAATTTGCAGATTATCCCTCAACTAGTTAAAAGAATGAAATTGGCTGATATCATGACGATATTAGGTAGTATAGATATCATTATGGGAGAAGTTGATCGTTGAAATGATAATTGATATGACAGAAGTACAAGCTATCAATTCTTTTTCTAGATCGGAATCCTTAAAAGAAGTCTATGAACTCATATGGATATTTTTTCCCATTTTTACCCTTATATTGGGAATCATAATAGGGGTACTAGTAATTGTGTGGTTAGAAAGAGAAATATCCGCAGCAATACAACAACGTATTGGGCCTGAATATGCCGGCCCATTGGGAATTCTTCAAGCTCTGGCAGATGGGACAAAATTACTTTTGAAAGAAGACCTCATCCCCTCTAGAGGAGATATTCGTTTGTTTAGCGTGGGACCGTCTATAGTGGTCATATCAATTCTACTAAGTTATTTAGTAATTCCTTTTGGGTATCGCCTTGTTTTAGCCGATCTCAGCATAGGTGTTTTTTTATGGATCTCTATTTCAAGTATTGCTCCTATTGGACTTCTTATGTCAGGATATGGATCGAATAATAAATATTCCTTTTCAGGTGGTCTACGAGCTGCTGCTCAATCTATTAGTTATGAAATACCATTAACTCTTTGCGTGTTATCAATATCTCTACGTGTGATTCGTTGGAACATGATTATTTTCCCTCTTCTCTAGAACTAGAAATAAATAGAAATGAAATTCTAAAATAAATAGAAATTCAAAGTAAAGGGGTTGAATATATTGAATGAATATTTACATTTTTTATTCATCAATGATTAGGATCGATGAGTTAAACTAGATAGTTATATGAGTAAAATCAAACTGTTTCCAAATTTGCAGTAAGAAGATCAAATCTCATTCCCTATGTACAAGAATACAAACATAAGCATAAGAAATGTAAACTGTTTACCCCAAGATTGAGATTCTTTCACTAATTATCATATCTTGAAGCGGGTACAAAAGGATCAACCATATGGGGTTTCTACTACCGTCTTCTATGTATTACCATACCGGAGATCAATCAAAAATCAGTGAACGGTTAGGAACACCAAGGTACACAAAAGATTAGTAATGGAGATAATGTAAGATATAAAAAAAGTATTTTTTGCATAAAACTTTTGAGAAAACGAATCATAATGAGGACTTTAAGTGGGTAGAAATGACCAAGCAGTACTTCCCCACGATTCCGATCTAGAGTATGCTCCTATTCACTGATTAAAGAAATGACTATCAAAAACGAATTAATTCTTTATTTATTTGGATTTTCAGAGTACCTCCTTCTCTGAGAAAGAAGAACAGGAATAAAAGAAATGGAATTAATAAAAATGAATAAATAAGAATAAAAAAGATCTCTATTTATTATTTATTTTTCCCATTCATAAGTCATATCTATATATAATATAGAATTCTTATCATTTCATGAATTTTGAATGACTGCCCAATTCTATTTTTTTTTTTTTTCTTAACAGAACATATTTATTGATATAACGAGTATTTCATTGAAGGGTTAAGTTATTACCGAACAAAAAGAAATTGCAATTCTATAATGGATAAGATCAATTCGGAAGCACTTTTTTAGCAGACGGAATTTCTTTGGTCTAATTTTGGACTCCCGGGTACATATTTATTCATTCATACCAGGCAATAATACCGAATAAGTCCTTACCTTACATTTATTTGTGGCCATAGAGAAGCCGTATGAAGCTGAGGTCTCATGTACGGTTTTGGAATAGCGATGTGAACAGTGATGTTCTCGTCGACTATGATTATCTAACAGTTCAAGTACAGTTGATATAGTTGAGGCACAGTCCCAATATGGTTTTTGGGGATGGAATCTGTGGCGTCAGCCTATAGGGTTTGTAGTTTTTCTAATTTCTTCTCTAGCAGAGTGTGAGAGATTACCCTTTGATTTACCAGAAGCGGAGGAGGAATTAGTAGCGGGTTATCAAACAGAATATTCGGGTATCAAATACGCTTTATTTTACCTTGCTTCTTACCTAAATTTATTAGTTTCTTCATTATTTATAACGGTTCTTTACTTAGGTGGGTGGAATTTTTCTATTCCATACATATCCATTCCTGAACTTTTCGGAATAAATAAAATGGATGGAGTCTTTGGAATGACCGTTGATATCTTTATTACATTAGCTAAAGCTTATTTGTTTCTGTTCATTCCTATCACAGCAAGATGGACTTTACCTAGGATGAGAATGGACCAGCTATTAAATCTTGGATGGAAATTTCTTTTACCTATTTCTCTGGGTAATCTATTATTGACAACTTCTTCGGAACTTGCTTCCCTATAAAAAAAAAAATAAAAAAAAATAGGATAACGAGATTCTAGATCCATAACTTCTCTCAAACAAGAGAAAGAAACATCAATTTATTCATGGATATTTACAATATGTTTCCCATGGTGACCGGGTTCATAAATTATGGTCAACAAACAATACGAGCCGCAAGGTACATTGGTCAAAGTTTCGCAATTACCTTATCCTATACAAATCGTTTACCCGTAACTATTCAATACCCTTATGAAAAATCGATCACATCAGAGTGTTTCCGTGGTCGAATCCACTTCGAATTTGATAAATGTATTGCTTGTGAAGTATGCGTTCGTGTATGTCCCATAGATCTACCCGTTGTTGATTGGAGATTTGAAAAAGATATTAAAAAGAAACAATTGCTTAATTATAGTATTGATTTTGGGGTCTGTATATTTTGTGGTAATTGTGTCGAGTATTGTCCAACAAACTGTTTATCAATGACTGAAGAATATGAACTTTCCACTTATGATCGTCACGAATTGAATTATAATCAAATTGCTTTGGGTCGGTTACCAGTGTCAGTAATTGGAGATTACACAATTCAAACAGTTATGAATGCAACTCCAATTCAAATGGAAAAAGATAAACCCTTTGATTCAAGAACAATTACCAATTACTAAGATTTTATTTCGATATAAAGAACCCAAGCCTCCTTTATTTTGGTTAGTCTGAAACTAAAAATACTAACTATTTTCATTGTTGCGAATGACTCTTTGATTGAAACTGAGAATCTTTTTTTCGTGATGATTTTGAAATAGAAAAGCTATTCTTTTTTCTTTCAGATCAAAAAATTAGGATTCACTAAGAATTTTAATTTTATCTATATTTCCATTAAATACATATATATTAATATTCATTCTATTCAGATTTCATTCATTCCATTTAAAACTTATCATATAAAAGAAAAAAAAAATAAGGGTACCACCTTTCCCTTTCCTGGACTATTTAGTAAGGTCATGCATGAAATATTTCGACTTATTTATCTGTTATACATAATGGATTTACCTGGACCAATACATGATATACTTGTAGTATTTCTGGGATCATTTCTTATATTAGGGGGTTTAGGGGTAGTATTATTTACTAATCCAATTTATTCTGCCTTTTCCTTGGGATTGGTTCTTTTTTGTATATCCTTATTCTATATTCCATCAAACTCCTATTTTGTAGCTGCCGCGCAGCTCCTTATCTATGTGGGAGCCATAAATGTCTTAATTATATTTGCTGTTATGTTCATGAACGGTTCAGAATATTCCAACAATTCCTATCCTTGGACTGTCGGGGAGGGGATCACTTCGCTGGTTTGTACAAGTATTCTTGTTTCACTAATTATTACTATCCCAGATACGTCATGGTACGGAATTATTTGGACTACAAGATCAAACCAGATTATGGAACAGGACCTTATAAGTAACGTGCAACAAATTGGAATTCACTTATCAACAGATTTTTATCTTCCATTTGAACTCATTTCTATAATTCTTTTAGTTTCTTTGATAGGTGCAATTACTATGGCTCGTCAATAAAAAATACTTAGAATTCCAAAAATTCTTAGAATTTGGAATTCTAAATCAAATGAAAAAGGGAGATTTTGCGTTTAATCTACTATCCCTATTTTTTCTGGAATTGTTCGATTCTAGTCAATCAAATCGGTTGAATTGTGTTCATATTGAAATGAATCGAGATTGATGAGGAGTTATCCAATGATGTTGGAATATGTACTTTTTTTGAGTGTCTATTTATTTTCTATCGGTATCTATGGATTGATCACAAGTCGAAACATGGTTAGGGCACTTATGTGTCTTGAGCTTATACTAAATTCGGTTAATATGAATCTCGTAACCTTTTCTGATATATTTGATAGTCGACAATTAAAAGGAGCAATTTTCGCAATCTTTGTTATAGCTATTGCGGCCGCGGAAGCAGCTATTGGGCTAGCTATTGTTTCGTCGATCCACCGTAACAGAAAATCAACTCGTATCAATCAATCGAATTTGTTGAATAATTAATCATAACATAAATAAATCATACATATAAACATATAAATCATATAATCATAATTATCCATCATATAAATAATAAATATAAAAATAGAATAGAATATATATATTATATCTTTATTTATATTTATATGTATAGTAATATAGAAATATATTACTATTGAAATGAAATATTGGAAATATTGATGATCCATTGGTCAATGCGAAGTCAGATGTGTGACTCGTATGATCATAGTTGGTGAGGCAAAAATCAAAGCCCATTGGTCCTTTCTCGTGAACAAATTTAGAAATATATTGATTCTTAAGATTTTTTTTAATAAACCATTGATTCGTCTGGTGTCTACAATATAAATATATATTTTATGATTTATTTACTACTGGTTTGACTTTACCAGATCGAAAATTTTTTATGTGCAAAACTTGAATTTATAGACCCAATGTCACATTCAGTAAAAATTTATGATACATGTATCGGGTGTACTCAATGTGTACGAGCCTGTCCTACAGATGTATTGGAAATGATACCTTGGGACGGGTGTAAAGCTAAGCAAATTGCTTCCGCGCCAAGAACCGAGGACTGCGTAGGTTGTAAAAGATGTGAATCTGCTTGTCCAACAGATTTTTTGAGTGTCCGTGTTTATTTGTGGCATGAAACAACTCGCAGCATGGGTCTAGCTTATTGATACGTTCTAAAAAACTCCACTTGAATCATTTGATTCCTTTTTACCGGCAAAAGCCCGTACTCGAGAAATTATATTATTCCGAGCACGGGTTTTTTGGTCAAAACGTATCTTGTCTTTATCACGAGTTATTTCCCCTGGTTAACAATACTTGTAGTTTTGCCGATATTTGCGGGTTCTTCAATTTTCTTTCTCCCTCATAAGGGGAATAAGGTATTTCGGTGGTATACTATATGCATTTGTTTAATAGAACTTCTTCTAACAACCTATGTGTTCTGTTATCATTTCCAATTGGACGATACATTAATTCAATTGGAAGAGGATTGGAAATGGATAAATATTTGGAATTTTCACTGGAGACTGGGAATCGACGGGCTTTCCATAGGACCTATTTTACTGACAGGATTTATCACTACTTTAGCTACTTTAGCAGCTTGGCCTGTTACTCGAAATTCGAGATTGTTCTATTTCCTGATGTTAGCAATGTACAGTGGTCAAATAGGATTATTTTCTTCTCGAGACCTTTTACTTTTTTTCATCATGTGGGAGTTAGAATTAATTCCTGTTTACTTACTTTTATCCATGTGGGGGGGAAAAAAACGTTTGTACTCGGCTACAAAGTTTATTTTGTACACTGCGGGAGGTTCCATTTTTCTCTTAGTAGGAGTTTTCGGTATGGGTTTATATGGTTCCAATGAACCAACGTTGGATTTTGCAAAATTAGCTAATCGGTCATATCCTGTGACATTGGAAATAATATTCTATTTTGGCTTCCTTATTGCTTATGCTGTCAAATCGCCGATTATACCCTTACATACATGGTTACCGGATACCCACGGAGAAGCACATTACAGTACGTGTATGCTTCTAGCCGGAATCTTATTAAAAATGGGAGCATATGGATTGATTCGGATCAATATGGAACTATTACCGCATGCCCATTCTATATTTTCTCCCTGTTTGGTGATAGTGGGAACAATGCAAATAATCTATGCAGCTCCAACCTCTCTCGGTCAACGCAATTTAAAAAAGAGAATAGCCTATTCCTCCGTATCTCACATGGGTTTCATAATTATAGGAATTGGTTCTATAACCGACATGGGGCTCAATGGAGCCATTTTACAAATACTCTCTCATGGATTTATTGGTGCTGCACTTTTTTTCTTGGTAGGAACGAGTTGTGATAGAACACGTCTTGTTTCTCTTGACGAAATGGGGGGGATATCCATCCCAATGCCAAAAATATTTACCATGTTTAGTAGTTTCTCGATGGCTTCTCTTGCATTGCCAGGAATGAGTGGTTTTGTTGCAGAATCGGTAGTATTTTTTGGAATAGTTACTAGTCCAAAATTTCTTTTCATGCACAAAATGCTAATTACCCTTGTAATGGCATTTGGAATGATATTAACTCCTATTTATTTATTATCTATGTTACGTCAGATGTTCTATGGATACAAACTATTCAAGGTTTCCAATTCCCATTTTTTAGATTCGGGACCACGAGAACTATTTGTTTCGCTCTGTATCTTTCTACCCGTAATAGGGATTGGTATTTATCCTGATTTCGTTCTCTCATTATCAGTTGACAAGATACAAGCTATCCTATCTAATTATTTTCATAGATAGTTTTTTTCATTAATGAGACGCAAAATATTCGTTTTTTTTTTTTTATTTAAGTAAGATTTTTCAAAGAATTCCTGGTACAACGCAAAAAAAGAAAGTGAATTAGAATTGGAAGGAGATGTATCCCCAGTTTTTGAGAACCATTCAAATACTTGATTCAAATGGTTCTCAAAAACTCGCACAAGCATTCATTCATTATATATCATTCATTACATGTAGGATGATTTTCTTATGTATTGTATTCCTCATGGAGTTTATTCAATTAGATGTTAATGTGAATGAACCATAACTATGTAGACCTATTCCTAATAGATTGATCCCAAAATAGCATATCCAAATTATAAGAAATCCTATAGAAGCCACAAGTGCCGAATTCGTACCTTGCAAACCTTTATTTGTTCTAGTATGTAAATAAATCGCGAATATGGCCCAAGTAATAAATGCCCAAGTTTCCTTGGGATCCCAATTCCAATAAGATCCCCAGGCCTCGTTAGCCCATACTGCTCCAGAAAGAATACCTATGGTTAAAAAGGTAAACCCTAAACTAATCACACGATAACTCCAATAATCCAAACGCCGAGTTAATTGATATTTGTAATAATTTGGAAATGAAAGAAAAGAAGTGTCTTTTAAAACACTTTCTTTTTCATTCAAGTATTTGATGTTAAAAAAAAAAAAATGACTTAGTTAAGACATTTTTGCTTTTACAAAAAATATCGATGTTTTTTCGAAATGTAATGACTAGAAAAGCGACTGATAATAATGATCCACATAAAAGAGCTGCATAGCTCAATAGCATCATACTTACGTGCATCATTAACCACTGAGATTGTAGAGCAGGTACTAATATTGCCGATTGGTGCATTTCACTTGAAAGACCCGATGTGGCGAAACCTTGGGTAAAAAGGGCACTTGGGGCGGTTATTGCACTTAAATCATTTTTATGATTCCGTATCTTTGGAACCATATGAATAATGGAAAAACTCCACGAGAGGAAGATTAAGGATTCATATAAATTACTTAATGGAAAATGTCTCGAAGAAATCCAACGAGTAATTAATAATCCTGTTATAGAGAAAAAAGCAGCTATCATTCCCTTTTCCGACGAATCTCGTAACCCTATGATTTCGTGGACTACTAATAGGGTTATCAAATGAATCATAATCACAATTGAAATGATTGAAAAAGAGAGGTGAGTTAATATATGTTCTAAAGTCGCAAATATCATAAAAAAGGGGGTCTCATTACAGAATTAAAATCGGGAATTAAATACATTACATTATAAGACCCATTGTGCCTCTTTTAGAGTATGCCGCCACTCGGACTCGAACCGAGATGCTCTAGCACTGCTTCCTAAGAGCAGCGTGTCTACCGATTTCACCATAGCGGCTTACTTGACTTGAAGTAATAATAGTCAATTCGTGTGAAATCGTCTAGGTCTAGATTTAAGGATTCAATATGGTTTAGAAAACATTAGAACTGATGAATAAGAACTTTTGAAATTGGATCTTTGAGTTTTCAAAAATCTTTAGCTTAGTTAGTCTCATCATAGGTTCCGTTTTAAAAAAAATAATAATAATAATCACCCTTTGCGTACCATAGAAATATATAAATATATTTTTTAGTAAGTTCTCCCGGAACGGTGAGAGCTCAAAAGTTTTGTTTTTGGTCGAAATAGAAACTCAGAATTGTATTGTGCTTTTTTTCTATTTTTTTTTTATTTAGTTATTAGTTATTTGGAATCCGTGAAATCAGATAAAGACAATGAAAAAAAAAATCGTAAAAGAAATTTCTTTTCGCAATGAAAAAAAGAAATAAATACGATTTCGTCATATGTATCACAATTTTCTTTTTCCAATAGAAACATCTTTTTTCATTCTATGTTTCTATTGGAAAAAGAAAAGTAATAAAAACCATTTCACAAATGAAATAAATAGTAAATAAATAGATTCTAAAATCTAAAAAAAAAAAAAAAATACCTGGAACCAGTAGACATAGAATTCTTTTTCTACATATCATAGCAGCTAGTTCTAACCAATCTTGAGGAGTTAAATACATCCGTTAATAGGAACTATTCCAAAATTCTATGTTCTTTAAGCCATGTAATTTCAGGTTATTCCGAGATTTTATTACTTGTTTGTCGTTGTCGCACAAAAAAACTTTTGGAATCCCCGGTAGAAACTGACTTTGCTAAAGAAAAAGCTTTTATTGCAGCTAAATATCCCTTTTTCTTCCAAATATTTCTACGAATACGTTTTTTTGAGATAGAAGTACGCTTTTTTGGAACTGCCATTCAAAAAACTAAAAAGAATTACTTATTTTTATTGTTGTATGTGAAAGACATGTATTGCTCAAAATAGATCATTCTTTTTAGTTTAGTCATTTTCTATATTTCATTTCATCAATAATAGTTTTTCATAAATACAATCCAATCAATATAAATATATATAACAAATATTATAATTATATATATATGCATGTCACATAATATATAACACTGGAAAAAAAAAATAGGAGAAGGGAAAATAATTGGAATAAGGTATTTTTAGAACTATTAGTTCTAATTGAAGAAATTCATAGTGACATGTCCATAAGGGAAGTTCAAACTTAAACTACAACTAGTACTTAAATATGTTAAACAAAACATTCCATTCCCTTAGAAGAATAACTTCCATTTTTTTTTAGTTTTTTTTTCAGTTCTATATGAAGTAGTAAGGAGTATTAGAATTATAATTTGATACTTTCTGATTCGATTGATTGAAATCCAATCAGTTCCAAAATGAATAAAATGAATTAGATAATTACTACAAATAAATTCATTATACTATAATAACAATAACTAGAATCAAATAACTAGGCCTTTTTTTTTTAGTCGATTTCTTGATCCATACTATAATCCATATATTGTATTGTTTTGGTATAATAACCCCCTTTTACTATACTATATGGTATGGTTCAAAATTGCCAGAATAGAATGGTAGTATGGTCATAAAATAATTTGCAATTCCATATTCCCCATTTTCATAAATATCTTTCGTTTTTCTTTTTTTATTTGTTAATAAAACGAAAACGAATAACTCAGTAATTATTATTACCTAGCTATTGGTTGGTCAAATGATATGACCAACCAATTAGAATCTTTTGAATTGGAATGTTTCCAATATTTGAGAAAAGTCAGAATAATGAAAAGTCCAAATATTGGAGTTTTTTCATATCTTTTTTTATTTTTTTTTTTTTTTTTTGAAAGAAAAAAAAAAAAAAATAAAAATGGGTGAATCGGAAATAATGAAATAAATGAAAAAAAAAAGGCAAATTGGTTTTTTTTATGGAACATACATATAAATATGCATGGATAATACCCTTTCTTCCATTTCCAGTTACTTTTTTAATAGGATTGGGACTTCTGCTTATTCCGACAGCAACAAAAAATATTCGTCGTATGTGGGCTTTTCCGAGTGTTTTGATGTTAAGTATAGCTATGGCGTTTTCGGTTAATTTAGCTATTCAACAAATAAATGGAAATTTTATTTATCAATATCTATGGTCTTGGACCATCAATAATGATTTTTCTTTAGAGTTCGGACACTTAATCGATCCACTTACTTCTATTATGTCAATATTAATTACTACTGTTGGAATCATGGTTCTTATTTATAGTGACAATTATATGTCTCACGATCAAGGATATTTGAGATTTTTTGCTTATATGAGTTTTTTCAATACTTCTATGTTGGGATTAGTTACCAGTTCTAACTTGATACAAATTTATATTTTTTGGGAACTTGTAGGAATGTGTTCGTATTTATTAATAGGTTTTTGGTTCACACGACCAATTGCAGCAAGTGCTTGCCAAAAAGCTTTTGTAACCAATCGTATAGGGGATTTTGGTTTATTATTAGGAATTTTAGGATTTTATTGGATAACTGGTAGTTTAGAATTTCGGGATTTATTCAAAATAGTTAATAACTTGGTTCCAAATAATGGAGTAAATTCTTTATTTGTTATTCTGTGTGCTTCTTTTTTATTCGTTGGCGCTGTTGCTAAATCTGCGCAATTCCCCCTTCACATATGGTTACCTGATGCTATGGAAGGGCCCACCCCCATTTCGGCTCTTATACATGCTGCTACTATGGTAGCGGCGGGAATTTTTCTTGTAGCTCGGCTTCTTCCTCTTTTTGTAGCTATACCTTACATAATGAATCTCATTTCTTTCATAGGCATAATAACAGTATTCTTAGGAGCCACTTTGGCTCTTGCTCAAAGAGACATTAAAAGAAGTTTAGCTTATTCTACAATGTCCCAATTGGGTTATATTATGTTAGCTCTAGGTATAGGTTCTTATCGAGCTGCTTTATTTCATTTGATCACTCATGCCTATTCGAAAGCTTTATTGTTTTTAGGATCCGGCTCTATTATTCATTCAATGGAACCCATTGTTGGATATTCGCCAGAAAAAGGTCAAAATATGGTTCTTATGGGTGGTTTAACAAAATATATTCCAATTACAAGAATTACTTTTTTATTAGGTACACTCTCTCTTTGTGGTATTCCACCTCTTGCTTGTTTTTGGTCCAAAGACGAAATTCTTAATGATAGTTGGTTATATTCCCCGACTTTCGCAATAATAGCTTCCTTCACAGCAGGATTAACGGCATTTTATATGTTTCGGATGTATTTACTTACCTTTGATGGACATTTGCGCATTCATTTTCAAAATTACAGTAGCAACAAAAATAGTTCTTTCTATTCCATATCCTTATGGGGAAAAGAAGTACCAAAAGAAATCAATAGAAATTTACTTTTATCAACAATTAATAATAAGGTCTCCTTTTTTTCAAAAGATACATATCAAATCGATGATAATGTAAGAAATGGTATAGGATACTTTAGTACTTACTTTAGAAATAAATACATTTATACCTATCCTCACGAATCGGACAATACTATGTTATTTCCCCTGCTTTTATTGGTATTATTTACTTTATTCATTGGTTCCATAGGAGTTCATTTTGATCTAGGAGTAATAGATTTGGATATATTATCGAAATGGTTAACTCCGTCCACAAATTTTTTCCATCCAAATTCAAATGATTCCTCGGATTGGTATGATTTTTTTAAAAATGCAGTTTCTTCGGTAAGTATAGTCATTTTTGGATTATTTATAGCATCTATTTTATATGGATCTGTTTATTCATCTCTACAGAATTTGGACTTAATCAATTCATTTGTAAAGAGGAATCCAAAGAGACTTTTTTTGGACCCAATAAAAAATGTGATATACAATTGGTCATATAATCGTGGTTACATAGATATTTTTTATACTAGAATTTTTACTGTGGGTATAAGAAGATTAGCTGAACTAATTCAATTTTTTGATAGACATATAATTGATGGAATTATAAACGGGATCGGTGTTGCCAGTTTCCTTATAGGGGAGGAAATTAAATATATGGGGGGAGGGCGAATCTCATCTTATCTATTCTTATATTTATCTTATGTATCAATCTTGTTATTCAGTTTTTCAATCCAGAAAATTTTCCTTTCATTTTGATCTTCTTGAAGTTTTCCCAATTCCCAATTATCTTGATGGGTATCAAGATAAGAATCTTCGTAAACTGGGCTATTTTTGTCTTCTTTGGTGGATCCCTCTTGTTCCTGTTTAGTCTTCTTCGTTTCGTAAGTTGTTTCTACATCGCTTTCTTCCTTTCTTTCTCCCCTTTCTTCCGTTTCTGAGGTTTCTTTCAGTTTCTTAGTGACAATAGGCGACGGCATTCTGCCTAAATAGTAGACACAGGTGATAAATAAGAGAATACTAAAGATTCGAGCCATAGAATTTCTCAATTCTGACACAAGGGACTTATTAGATCGAATCGAATGATTTTGCCGTATCCAGAATAATACCAATCCAACCCATTTCATGAATAAAATGTGACCAATTAACCAACCAACAAAACTACTTGTTACAAATAACATCTTGTTGTTGCATCGAAACATATAAATGTTGACTAATCTGGCTAACGTTGAACTTGGT